TTGTGGGCGTTCATATTATTAGTTACTTGAGCTATGGCTTTATAGAACTACTTATATTATTAGTTACTTGAGCTATGGCTTTATAGAACTACTTATATTATTAGTTACTTGAGCTATGGCTTTATAGAACTACTTATATTATTAGTTACTTGAGCTATGGCTTTATAGAACTACTTATATTATTAGTTACTTGAGCTATGGCTTTATAGAACTACTTATATTATTAGTTACTTGAGCTATGGCTTTATAGAACTACTTATATTATTAGTTACTTGAGCTATGGCTTTATAGAACTACTTATATTATTAGTTACTTGAGCTATGGCTTTATAGAACTACTTATATTATTAGTTACTTGAGTTATGGCTTTATAGAACTACTTATATTATTAGTTACTTGAGTTATGGCTTTATAGAACTACTTATATTATTAGTTACTTGAGTTATGGCTTTATAGAACTACTTATATTATTAGTTACTTGAGTTATGGCTTTATAGAACTACTTATATTATTAGTTACTTGAGTTATGGCTTTATAGAACTACTTATATTATTAGTTACTTGAGTTATGGCTTTATAGAACTACTTATATTATTAGTTACTTGAGTTATGGCTTTATAGAACTACTTATATTATTAGTTACTTGAGTTATGGCTTTATAGAACTACTTATATTATTAGTTACTTGAGTTATGGCTTTATAGAACTACTTATATTATTAGTTACTTGAGTTATGGCTTTATAGAACTACTTATATTATTAGTTACTTGAGTTATGGCTTTATAGAACTACTTATATTATTAGTTACTTGAGTTATGGCTTTATAGAACTACTTATATTATTAGTTACTTGAGTTATGGCTTTATAGAACTACTTATATTATTAGTTACTTGAGTTATGGCTTTATAGAACTACTTATATTATTAGTTACTTGAGTTATGGCTTTATAGAACTACTTATATTATTAGTTACTTGAGTTATGGCTTTATAGAACTACTTATATTATTAGTTACTTGAGTTATGGCTTTATAGAACTACTTATATTATTAGTTACTTGAGTTATGGCTTTATAGAACTACTTATATTATTAGTTACTTGAGTTATGGCTTTATAGAACTACTTATATTATTAGTTACTTGAGTTATGGCTTTATAGAACTACTTATATTATTAGTTACTTGAGTTATGGCTTTATAGAACTACTTATATTATTAGTTACTTGAGTTATGGCTTTATAGAACTACTTATATTATTAGTTACTTGAGTTATGGCTTTATAGAACTACTTATATTATTAGTTACTTGAGTTATGGCTTTATAGAACTACTTATATTATTAGTTACTTGATTTGTGAGTTTAGTGGTATAGTGTTGATGGGGTGGATATGATGTTTGGTAGGTTCGGTAGGGGAGTTTCCTTAATATTTTGTGTGTTTGGTGTGGTTTACATGTGTATAAATAATGAATTATTTGGAAAAATTAATGGAACTCCAGTGCCTCTGACGAATAAAATGTGAAAAAAGTGTAAATAAAATTTGTGGAGGGTGCGATTTGGGTGTTGGTTGAAAGATGGGTGGGGAAGTGGTAGGTTGGTGTTTAATAGATATTTGTTAGATAGTGGTGTAGTTAGGGGTTATAGGTGTGTTAGGTGGGGGGGTGTTTAAATGGGTTAGATTAGTTTATTTATGTGGATGGTGGATTTAATTGCGTGTTGACTTAGTTGTTGAGTACTTTTGGAGTTTTGGGGATTATTCTAGGGTTGGTGGGGTTGTGTTTTGGAGGGGTCCTTTTGAGTGTTAAGAGTGTTTGTGGGGCATTGAGAGGAAGGGGACTTAGGCGGTTGATGTTTGGGTGGTTGGGGTATTTGGGTTGTGTTAGAATTTATCAGGGCTAGGACTGTGGGATTAGGTAGGTTATGGTCTGAGGTGAGGAGTCTGGGCTAGTTGATGGGTAGTGTAATTAGTTTGTGTTCGTTTCTGTAGTTGAAGTTTACAACGGCGATTTTTCAGGTCGTAGGTTTTGGAGAGAAGCCAAGCAGAAATTATAATGGCCTATTTTGTTCTTCTTTTGGGTGCGGGATTTGTTTTGGGGGGTTTGGCAGTGGCATCTAATCCTTCGCCTTATTATGGGGTGGTTGGATTGGTGTTCGGGTCTGTTGTAGGGTGTGGGTGGTTGGTGAGTTTAGGAATGCCGTTTGTGGCTTTGGTGTTATTTATGGTGTATTTAGGTGGGATACTAGTGGTTTTTGTTTATTCGGTGTGTCTGGCGGCGGATCCCTTTCCGGAGACTTGGGGGGATTGGCGAGTTTTGGGGTATGGGGCAGGGATAGTTTTGGTGCTTGTTGTGGGAGTAGCTATCTGGGGAGTTGAGTGCTGAAAGGTTGGGGTAATTACTGTTGATAATGATGGTATTTTTATGGATCGGTTGGATTTTAGTGGTGTTGCTGTGTTTTACTCATGGGGGGCCGGAATGTTCTTGGCGGCCGGGTGGGGGCTGTTGTTGACGTTGTTTGTTGTGTTGGAGCTTGTGCGGGGGTTGTCTTGTGGGGCGATTCGGGCAGTTTAGAGGGGAGTCAGAGAATAGTTTAATGTAGAACACCAGCTTTGGGAGTTGGTAATAGAGGTTTAAGTCCTCTTTCTCTGAGGTTTGTTGGTAGGCATTGCTTGAGGTTTTGTGAGTTGTTTGGGTTGGGTTTGTGGAAGGAATGATGAATAATACGATAAGATAATAGATGATAAAAAGTTAATTTATTAATGGAACTCCAGTGCCGTTAGTGAATAAAAATGTAAAAAAGTGTAAAAATGTAGGAAAAATGTAAAGAAAATGTGAAAAAAATGTAAAAAAAAATGTAAAAAATGAAAGAAAAATGAAAAGAAAAATGAAAAAAATGAAAGAAAAATGAAAAGAAAAATGAAAAAAATGAAAGAAAAATGAAAAGAAAAATGAAAAAAATGAAAGAAAAATGAAAAGAAAAATGAAAAAAATGGAAAGAAAAATGAAAAGAAAAATGAAAAAAATGAAAGAAAAATGAAAAGAAAAATGAAAAAAATGGAAAGAAAAATGAAAAAAATGATTCATGAAAGCATACGATTTGTGTGTAAGCTGGAAAATGCCTAGTGTTGTTTGTAAATAGATGAAAAAGGAACCAATAGAATAACATGTCCAACAAGCATTCACCAAATAGCAGCTATAAGTAAGTCTGTGGACACACCAACCAAATGCTCTGATAGGTCCATTAAGATGTACCCACCCATTCCATAGGACTCAACCGTATCATTAAGCATCACCTGAGCTCGAGAAATAGCCCGGGGGCCAAATGCTCCTGACCAGTGCATCAATGCCAGATAACAATTGAGTCGCGCGCCAACCATATCATTGAGTAGCTCCTGAAGTAGGTAGAAACCGTCCGAGGACCATTAAGCCCACGTCTTAGACCAAGTGCTCATGAACACATATGTGAGGGCCACCTGTGAGGTTACCCAGAAAAAAAAGGGAACCAATAGAGAAAAACCACTTGAGTGATCCGGTTCAAGCGGCCAAGTAATACCTGAAATAGCTTAGTATCTCTGAAAGGCAAGATCACGGGATTAAGTAGATCATGGGCCTGAAGTAGGAACCAGAGGCACAAAAGAGCAAGAAGTGTTAGGGGTTTAGGGGGAAAGAATGGTCCTGAAGCTGGTAATGTAGGATCCGACATGCACCGGGTGACCCGAAATATCTGGGACAGACCGATTAATAGATAACCTGGCCGCTCTTGATCAGGGGACAAGCATAGATGGAAAGGCATAGTTAAAGGAAGAGATCATGCAGAGTTCATGGGGGCAATAGCCGCAGTCCCACTGACCCGTAATGAATATCCGTAGGGAGTAGTAGCCTATGTACAGAGACCCCAGTTATGGGCATAGTCCGAAGGTATAGCTTGAATGGCCCGAGAGTACATGACAGTGCAACATGACCCTGAATGTATAGATGTACTAGATAAATGTATGCCCGTATTACATATATATGAATATAGTACATGCATTAATATGTATTACCCATGAATAATGCATAGTATGGGGCATATAGGTTAATGTACAATAATACATAGCGGGGGGGGAAGGGGGGGGGGGGGGAAGAAATAACTAGTAGAGCTTGCTAGGGGAGTTTTTAGTTAATGAGTGGCAATAATGGCCCTTGCGGGCCGGAACTCTAAGAAGGGGGTAGCCTTCAGTCTTTGGTTTACAAGACCAATGTTTTTTATAAACTATTAGAGTATATTAGTGGTTGAGGAGTTTGTTTTCTAGGGCTCCAGTTAGAGGGAAGAGGGCTAGGAGGATGAGGAAGTAGGTAAGGGAAGCTAGTTGGCCAATGATAATGAAAGGGTGTTCTACTGGTTGGCTGCCGATTCATGTGAGGATGAGGAGGTTAGCGATTAGGGTTCAGAATAGGAGTTGAGATAGGGGTCGAAAGGTTATTGTGCGTTGTTTGGACTTATGGAGAAAGGGGATTAGGAATAGAATTAGTACGGAGGCGGCTAGGGCTAGTACTCCTCCTAGTTTGTTTGGAATTGAGCGTAGGATGGCATATGCAAATAGGAAGTATCATTCTGGTTTGATGTGTGGGGGTGTGGCTAGGGGGTTTGCTGGGGTGAAGTTTTCTGGGTCTCCAAGGAGGTTGGGTGAGAATAGGGCTAGGGTTATTAGTGGGAGTAGTATTAGTACGAATCCTAGGATATCTTTTAGGGAGAAGTATGGGTGGAATGGGATTTTATCACAGTTTGAGATAACACCTAGGGGATTATTTGAGCCAGATTCATGGAGGAAGGTGAGGTGGATTATAGTGAGGCCTGCAATTAAGAATGGAAGCAGGAAGTGTAGGGCAAAGAATCGGGTTAGGGTTGGGTTGTCTACCGAGAACCCCCCTCAAGCCCATTCTACGATAGTCTGCCCGATGTAGGGGATGGCTGAAAATAGATTAGTGATGACCGTAGCCCCTCAGAAGGATATTTGGCCTCATGGCAGGACATAGCCTACGAAGGCAGTTGCTATGAGGGTTAGAAGTAGAATGATTCCTGTATTTCAAGTTTCTTTGTACAGGTAGGAGCCGTAATAAAGTCCTCGGCCGATATGTAGGTAGATGCAGATAAAGAAGAACGATGCTCCGTTAGCATGTAGGTTTCGGATTAGTCAGCCGTATTGTACGTTTCGGCATGTGTGGGCTACGGATGAGAAGGCTAGGGTGGTGTCTGCAGTGTAGTGTGTTGCTAGTAGGAGGCCAGTTAGGATTTGCGTTAGCAGGCAGAGGCCTAGAAGGGACCCAAAGTTTCATCAGGTGGAGATGTTTGGGGGAGTGGGTAGGTCGATTAAAGAATTGTTGATTATTTTGAGAAGGGGATGGGATTTTCGGGGATTTGGGGCCATTGGTTGGTGGTTAGTGTGTTAGTAGGAGGATGATGAGGGTTGATAGGGCGAAGGTCCCTAGGTAGGGTTTGAGTAGTCCGGTGTGGAGGGGGGTTGAAGTTTTGGTTGCTGTAAGTTGGAGGTCGGCGAGTCCTTCAGGGCCTATTTTCTTGTACCAGGATAAATCGATTAGGTGGGAGGCAATTTTTTGTCCGTTGTTTAGGAGGGTTAGGGAGCTGAGGCGGTGCATTAGGGGGTTGAAGTACCCTAATATGGAGGAGAAGTTTAGGTACGTGGTTTGTTTTGGTTGAGTTAGGGCATGTGTCATGCTTGAGAGTTCTAGGGCTAGGACGATGCCTAGGATTGTAATGGTGATTGCAGCGGTTTTTGTGAGAGTGGGTATGGTTATTGGGGGTGTTTTTATAGGGGGGATGTAGGATGTGATGAGTAGGCCGGCTATGACGCTACCTAGGGCAAGTCGGGTGATTGGGTTAATGAGTGTTGGGGTGTTTTCATTTATAGGGGTGACTGTGATTGTGCGAGGGAATCCTGTTTGGACTAATAAGGTCATACGTAGGCTATATGCTGCTGTAAATGATGTTGCTAGGAGTGTTAGGAGGAGGGCCCAGGCGTTTAAATAGGAGGTGTTTAGGCTTTCGATGATTGGGTCTTTTGAGTAGAATCCTGCTAAGAATGGTGTCCCTATTAGGGCCAGATTTCCGATGGTTAGGCAGGTGGTGGTTGTTGGGAGTGTTTTTGGGAGGCTTCCTATTTTTCGGATGTCTTGTTCTCCGTTGAGGGCGTGGATAATTGACCCTGAGCAGAGGAATAACATGGCTTTGAAGAAGGCATGTGTTGAGATATGGAAGAAGGCTAGTTGGGGAAGATTTAGTCCGATAGTAACTATTATTAATCCGAGCTGGCTGGATGTGGAGAAGGCAATGATTTTTTTAATGTCGTTTTGTGTGAGGGCGCAGATAGCGGCAAATAGTGTGGATAAAGCTCCTAGGCAGAGGCATAGGGTGAGGGCGGTTTGGTTGGAGGAGAGTAGGGGATGGGTACGGATGAGTAGGAAGATTCCGGCTACTACTATAGTGCTGGAGTGGAGTAGGGCGGAGACTGGAGTTGGACCTTCTATGGCAGCAGGGAGTCATGGGTGGAGGCCAAATTGGGCGGATTTTCCTGTGGCTGCTAGGATGAGGCCTAGGAGGGGGAGAGTTGGGGTTTGGTTGGGGGAGAGGGCTTGTTGGAGTTCTCAGGTATTTGTTGTTGAGGCCAGATATGCTATGCTTAGGATAAGACCGATGTCCCCGATTCGGTTGTAAAGTACGGCTTGTAGAGCAGCTGTGTTGGCTTCTGCACGACCTTGTCATCAGCCAATTAGTAGGAAGGACATGATTCCGACTCCCTCTCAGCCGATGAATAGGAGGAACATATTATTGGCGATTGTTAGAGTAAGTATAGCGATTAGGAATATTAGGAGGAGGGAGAAGAATTTTGTAATGTGTGGTTCTGATGTTATATATCATGAGGTAAATTGGAGAATTGATCATGTTACAAATAGGGCGATGGGGAAGAATATTATGGAGTACTGGTCGATTTTAAAGCTGAGGGGGATTTTGAAGTTTATAATGAATTTTCATTCTCAGTGGGAGATAATGCTTTCTGATCCTGAGTACATGAAGAGGGATATTGGCACTAGGCTGGTTAGGAAAGCAGTTTTGATGGTGTGTGTAATAGAGGTGGGGGAGAGTGTGGAGGTAGTCGGGAGAAGTGGAAGAATGAGTGGTGTGAGAATGATTGATAATGTAAGGAGTATGAAGGTGTTGAGGAGTAGAGTTGTTTCCACTACTTTTACTTGGATTTGCACCAAGATGGATGGTTCCTAAGACCAGTGGATTGCTGTTATCCTTTAAAAGTTAAGGGGACTGAGGTTTTAGGCTCAGATGCAGGAATTAGCAGTTCTTGCTGGTTGAACTTCCCCTCGGCAGATAAGAAGGGTCTAACTTCTATTTTTAGGATCACAGCCTAATGTTTGGGTTAAAACTATATCTGCATAGGGGTATTCCTGAGATTATTTCTGGTTTGAGGATTAGGAGTAATAAAGGAGTGATGTGGAGGGTTATTAGGAGGTGCTCTCGTGTGCTTGAGTTTTGTAGTGAGGTGATATGGGTTGGTAGTGCTCCTCGTTGGGTTATTAGGAGTATGAATAGGGTGTATGAGGCAGTTAGTAGAGTTGCGGCTCCTGTCAAGAGGATAGTGGGGGTAGATCAGTTGAATAGTGCGATTATGATGGTTAGTTCTGCTATTAGGTTTGTGGTTGGTGGTAGAGCCATATTTGTGAGGTTGGCTAGTAGTCATCAGGTGGCTATGAGCGGTAGGAGGGGTTGTAGGCCTCGCGTTAGGAGGAGGATTCGGCTGTGGGTGCGTTCGTAGGTTGTGTTTGCTAGGCAAAATAGTATTGAGGAGGTGAGGCCGTGGGAAATCATTAGGATTATTGCCCCTGAGAATGATCAGTGGCTTTGGAGAATGCTTGCGGCGATAACTAAGCCTATATGGCTTACAGAGGAGTAAGCGATGAGGGATTTTAGGTCGGTTTGGCGTAAGCAAATTGAACTTGTCATCAGGGCGCCTCAGAGAGCTAGGGTAAGGAAGGGGTAGTGTAGGTGAGGTGAGAGTGGGCCGATTAGGAGGGTGAGGCGTATGATGCCATAGCCTCCTAGTTTCAGGAGAAGGGCGGCGAGTAGTATGGACCCTGCAATTGGTGCTTGTACGTGAGCTTTGGGAAGTCATAGGTGAAGGCCGTATAGTGGGGCTTTTACTATGAATGCTATTAGTAGGGCCAGGCTTAGTAGGAGATCGGTTCATGAGTTGGTGAGTGTAGGGTGGGATAGTTTTAGTATTGTGAGGTGTAGGGTGCCAGTGTGTGTGTGGAGGTAGAGGATTGTGACTAGAAGGGGTAGGGAGCTGATGAGAGTGTAGAATAGTAGGTAGATGCCTGCGCTTAGGCGTTCTGGTTGACTTCCTCAGCGGGTAATTAGGATTAGGGTGGGAATTAGGGTTGCCTCGAATGTGATGTAGAAAAGTATTAGTTCGGAGGCTGAGAATGCTAGGAGGAGGAGGGGTTGTACTATGATTAGGGTAGTGATAAAGATTCGTTTACGAATTAATGGTTCGTGTTGAAGATGGTTTTGACTTGCTAGGATTATAAGTGGTAGTAGTCAGCAGGATAAGACTAGTAGGGGGGCTGAGATTTGGTCGATGTTTGTTCATTGAGTAAGGTTTTTGTGGGGATAATATGTGGGGAGTAGTCAGTGGAGGCTGATAGTGGCGATTAGGAGACTGTGTGAGGCGGTGTTGGTTCATAGAAGTTTTTGGGGGGATAGCAGGGCTGTGGGTAGGAGTATAATTGTTGGAAGGAGGATTTTTAGCATTGTAAGAGGTTTAGGTTATGTAGGTGGTCAGATCCGTGGGTTCGTGTGGAGGCGACTAGTATGGCTAGGCCAGTACCTGCTTCGCAGGCTGAGAATGTGAGTATGAATACAGGGGCTAGGGCAATGGATGTTGTCTGGGTTTCAACGGGTCAGATTGACAGGGCGAGGTACATGGATAGCATTATGCTCTCTAGGCATAGTAGGGCAGAGATCAGGTGGGTGCGGTGGAAGGCCAGACCTAGGCAGCTTAGGGTGAAGGAGGAGTAGAAGCTTAGGTGAAGGAGTGACATGGAGAAAGGCATAGGGTCGATCTATGATTTGTTGAGTCGAAATCAACTGTCTTGGTTAGACTACCTTCCTGCTATTCGGCTCATTCTAGTCCCCCTTGGAGTCATTCGTAGATTAATCCTAATGTGAGGAGGGAAATGATGGTGAGAGCCCAGGTTAGAGTGGTTGTGGGTGATTGAAGTTGAATGGCTCATGGTAGTGGTAGTAGAAGTGCAATTTCTAGGTCGAATAGTAAGAATAAGATGGCTACGAGGAAGAATCGGATTGAGAATGGTAGTCGAGCAGATCCTAGGGGGTCGAAGCCACATTCGTAGGGTGATAGTTTTTCTGAGTCGGGGTTTATTTGGGCGATTCAGAGGTTTAATGTAATTAGGATAGTGCTTAGGGTAAGAGATAGTGTGAGTATGAAGGTAATTATGTTAATTGCTCTTCTCTGGGGTTACACCAGATTTTATAGATTGGAAGTCAATTGTAATTAGTATACTAGAAGAGCAGGATCCTCATCAGTAAATGGTTATATAGAGGAACAGTCAGATAACATCTACAAAGTGTCAATATCAGGCGGCTGCCTCGAATCCGAAGTGGTGATTAGATGTGAAGTGAAAGTTGATTAGGCGTAGGAGGCAGACTGATAGGAAGGAGGACCCGATGATCACATGCAGTCCGTGGAAGCCTGTAGCGACGAAGAAGGTTGAACCATAAACACCGTCGGCGATTGAGAATGGTGCTTCGTAGTACTCTGTTGCTTGTAGGGCCGTGAAGTAGAAACCTAGGAGGATTGTTAAGGCAAGTGCGTGGGTTGCTTGTTTTCGGTTGCTTTCTATGATGGAGTGGTGTGCTCATGTTACAGTGACGCCTGAGGCTAGGAGAATTGCTGTATTTAGTAGAGGTACTTCTAGAGGGTTGAGGGGGTTGATCCCTGTTGGTGGTCATTGGCCGCCTAGTTCTGGGGTGGGGGCTAGGCTGGAGTGGAAGAATGCCCAGAAGAAGCCGAGGAAGAAGAATGCCTCGGATGTGATGAATAGGATTATTCCGTATCGTAGGCCTTTTTGGACGGCAGGGGTGTGATGGCCTTGGAATGTGCTTTCTCGTACAATGTCCCGTCATCATTGTAGTATGACTAGGATTATGGAGAGTAGGCCTATGGAGAGAAGTTGAGAGGAGTTGTAGTGGAATCATATGATAAGTCCTGAAGTAGTGAGCAGGGCGGCTGCTGCGCCAAAGATGGGCCAGGGGCTGGGGTCTACTATGTGGTAGGAGTGTGCTTGGTGGGCCATTAGATGTTTTCTTGTAAGTATAGACTTAGGAGGAGGACGAAGACGTAGGCCTGGATTATAGCTACTGCGATTTCTAGGATAGTTAGTAATAGTAGGATTATTATGGCTAGGGCGGATACTGCTGGGAGGATTGGGAGTAATGCGGTAGTGGCGGTAGAGATGAGTTGGATCAGTAGGTGGCCTGCTGTTAGGTTGGCTGTAAGGCGTACGCCCAGGGCTAGGGGCCGGATGAGCAAGCTGGCGGTTTCAATTAGGATAAGGGCGGGGATTAGTGGTGTAGGGGTTCCTTCAGGTAGGAGATGGCCTAGGGATGTTGTGGGTTGGTTTCGTAGACCAGTGAGGAGGGTGGCTAGTCAAAGGGGAAAAGCAAGGGCTATGTTTATTGATAGTTGAGTAGTCGGGGTGAATGTATATGGTAGTAGTCCTAGTAAATTAATTATAAGTAGTAATGTTATCAGTGATGTTAGGATTAGAGCTCATTTATGTCCTGCTTTGTTTAGAGGTAGTATTAGTTGTTTTGTTACTAGGTGGATAAATCATAGTTGGAGGGCGGAGAGGCGATTAGTGATTCATCGGCTAGTGGGTGATGGGAGTAGTAGGGTGGGGAATAGTATTGAGATTAGGATGAGTGGGATGCCTAGGAGGTGGGGGCTAGTAAACTGGTCGAAGAAGCTTAAGTTCATGGTCAGTTTCAGGAGGGGGCAGGGGCAGCTGTAGTAAGCTTGCTAGAGGGGATGTTGGAGGAAATGAAGGGCAGGAGTTTGGGTTGAATGATTAGTGTAAAGGTTAGTCAGGATAATACTAGGATAAGAAATCATGGGGTTGGGTTGAGTTGTGGCATACCATTAAGGAGGGGTGGTGGTCCTCTTTCTCTAGCTTAAAAGGCTAGTGCTGTTCCATAGCTTCTTAATGATTAGGAGGATATGAGAGACGATCAGTGTTCGAAGTGAGTTAAGGGGGTAGATTCTACTACGATTGGTATGTAGCTGTGATTGGCCCCACAGATTTCTGAACATTGGCCGTAGAAGATTCCAGGCCGAGTGGTGATGAATGATGTTTGGTTTAGTCGTCCTGGGATTGCATCGGTTTTTACACCTAATGCAGGGACTGCTCAGGCATGAAGTACGTCGTTGGCTGTAACGATGATGCGGATAGGAGATTCTATGGGGATGATCACGCGGTGGTCAACTTCTAGCAGTCGAAAGTGTCCTAGTGGGAGGTCTGTTGTTGGGATTATGTAAGAGTCGAATGTTAGGTCTTTGAAGTCTGTGTACTCGTAAGTTCAGTATCATTGGTGGCCGATGGCTTTTAGTGTTAAGTCTGGTTCGTTGATTTCATCTATTATATAGAGGATTTGTAGAGATGGGAGGGCTAGTATGACGAGGACAACTGCTGGTAAGATTGTTCAAATTAGTTCAATTTCTTGGGCATCTACAGTGTTTGAGGAGAGTTTTTCTATTAGTATGAGTGCTAGGAGGTATAGGACTAAGCTGCAAATTGCCAGTGCAACTATTAGAGCATGGTCGTGGAATTCAACTAGTTCTTCTATGATAGGAGATGAGGCGTCTTGGAAGCCGAGTTGAGAGTGGTTGGCCATTAGGGTGTACAGGGTTTTCACCTATAATTTAGCCTTGACAAGGATATGTAATTGTTTTACTAACACCCCATGTGGAAGAAAGAAGCATAGATGGTTAGATGCGGCTGGCTTGAAACCAGTGTACGAGGGTTCGATTCCTTCCTTTCTTGTACTTGGACGAAGGCTGGCTCCTCAAAGGTGTGGTATGGGGGTGGGCAGCCGTGGATTCATTCGACATTTGTTGTGATGAGTTCTGGTTGTAGGACTTTTCGTTTTGAGGCAAAGGCCTCTCAGATGATGAATATTAGTATGATTACGGCTGTTATTGAGATTAGAGAGCCGATAGAGGATATGGTGTTTCATAGGGTATAGGCATCTGGATAGTCTGAATATCGTCGGGGTATTCCAGCAAGGCCTAGGAAGTGCTGTGGGAAGAAAGTTAGATTTACTCCTGTAAATATGACTCCAAAATGGGCCTTGGCTCATGAGGGATGGAGGGTGAATCCGGTTAGTAGGGGGAATCAGTGGGTAAACCCTGCTAGGATGGCGAAGACAGCCCCTATTGAGAGAACGTAGTGGAAGTGGGCAACTACGTAGTAAGTGTCGTGCAGGGCGATGTCTAGTGAGGAATTTGCTAGGACAATTCCTGTTAGACCCCCGATGGTGAACAGGAAGATGAAGCCAAGGGCTCATAGTATTGGAGGGTCTCACTTGATGGTTCCTCCGTGAAGTGTTGCTAATCAGCTAAAGACTTTAATGCCGGTTGGGATTGCGATGATTATAGTGGCGGATGTGAAATATGCTCGGGTGTCTACGTCTATTCCTACTGTAAACATATGGTGGGCTCATACGATAAAGCCTAGGAATCCGATTGATAGCATGGCTCATACTATTCCTATGTAGCCGAATGGCTCTTTTTTGCCTGCGTAGTATGTTACTACGTGGGAGATAATCCCAAAGCCAGGTAGAATTAGGATGTAAACTTCTGGGTGTCCAAAGAATCAGAAAAGGTGTTGGTATAGGATAGGATCGCCCCCGCCAGCAGGGTCGAAGAAGGTTGTATTAAGGTTTCGGTCTGTGAGTAGTATGGTGATGCCAGCGGCTAGGACTGGGAGTGAGAGTAATAGTAGGACGGCAGTAATGAGGACAGATCATACAAATAAGGGGGTTTGGTATTGGGAAAGGGCTGGGGGTTTTATGTTGATGGCGGTTGTGATGAAATTGATTGCTCCTAGGATGGATGAGACTCCAGCTAAGTGTAAAGAGAAGATGGCTAGGTCTACTGAAGCCCCGGCGTGGGCTATGTTGCCGGCTAGGGGAGGATAGACGGTTCACCCGGTACCAGCTCCTGCTTCTACTGTTGAGGAGGCTAGTAGGAGGAGAAAGGATGGGGGGAGTAGTCAGAAACTTATGTTGTTTATGCGTGGGAAGGCCATGTCAGGAGCACCAATTATGAGTGGAACAAGTCAGTTTCCGAACCCTCCGATTATAATTGGTATAACTATAAAGAAAATTATTACGAAGGCATGTGCGGTGACGATTACATTGTAGATTTGGTCGTCGCCTAGGAGTGTACCTGGCTGACCGAGTTCTGCGCGGATAAGTAGACTGAGGGCGGTACCGACTATACCAGCTCAGGCGCCGAAGATTAGATATAGGGTGCCGATATCTTTGTGGTTGGTTGAGAATAGTCATCGGTTGATAAATGTCACAGGTAAGATGGCTGAGTGTTTAAGCGTTAGGCTGTAGTCCTTTTCACAGGGGTTTAATTCCCTTTCTTATCGACCCTGTGGTGAAATTCATGTTGAGTTGCAAGCTCATTGATGTACATTAAGAATGTGCCAGGGTCTGTTAGGCAGAAGCCCGCTGGTTAGGGCACCTAGCTGTTAACTAGGGTTTCATGGGATCAAGGCCCGTCTGTCTAGGCAAGGTCCTAGCTTAATTAAAGTGTCTGAGTTGCATTTAGAGGATGCAGGGTAATGTCCTGCGGATCTTAGCAGAAACTAAGAGGGTTTAACTCTTATTTAAGGCTTTGAAGGCCTTCGGTTTGGTAGTTATCCTAAGTTTCTCTAGGTGGTAGTTAGGATTAGGGGGGAGAGTGGCAAGATTAAGGTAGATAGGGTGGCAAGGATGGCGGCTATAGCATTTGTTGGGGTGGTGAAGTGTCAGTGTTTTATGTGGCTTGTGGAGTTGGGGGGCAGTGTGATTGTTGAATGGTAGGCGAGGCGTAGATAGAAGAATAGTCCGAGTAGGGAGAGGGTGGCGAGGATTGTGGCTGTTGTGGCCATTTCTTGTTTGGTTAGTTCTTGAATGATTAGTCATTTGGGCAGGAAGCCTGTTAGTGGGGGAAGTCCTGCTAAGGAGAGTAGGACTAGCATGAGGGTTGCGTTTAGTGTGGGGGATTTTGTTCAGGATGTTATTAATGTTGTTAGTTTTAGGGTTTTGGTTGAGTTGAGGGTGAGGAATACAGTGGTTGTTATTAGGATATATAGATAGAAGGTTAGAAGGGCAAGCTTGGGGCTGTAGATGATTACTCCAGCTATTCATCCTAAGTGGGCAATAGATGAAAAGGCTAGGATTTTTCGGAGTTGGGTTTGATTTAGGCCTATTCATCCTCCAAGGGCGACAGAGGCGATAGCTAAGGTGGTTAGTAGGACTGGGTTGAGTGAGTGGGTAGTTAGGAAGAGTAGGATAGTTGGAAGGGATTTTATTATTGTGGAAAGGAGGAGAGCTGTAGTTAGGGGTGAGCCTTGCAGTACTTCTGGGAATCAGAAGTGGAATGGTACTAGTCCGAGTTTTATTGCAATTGCTACTGTTAGGAGTAAAGAGGAGGTGGGGTTAGTTAGTTGGGTGATATCTCACTGGCCTGTAGATCATGCGTTTGTTATACTTGAGAATAGGAGGAGTGTGGAGGCTGTTGCTTGTACTAGGAAGTACTTAATTGTAGCTTCGACGGCTCGGGGGTGGTGGGATTTTGAGATGAATGGGATGATGGCAAGGGTGTTGAGTTCTAGTCCAGCTCAGGCTATTATTCAGTGGGTGCTCGAGATTGTGAGAGTTGTGCCTAGAATTAGGCTTAAGGAGGAGATTAGTTTTGTATGGGGACTCATTAGCAGAGGAAGGGGTTAAACCATCATTTTCGGGGTATGGGCCCGATAGCTTTATTAGCTGACCCTGCTAGGAAATAATATAAAGGAAGTATGGAGGGGTTTGGTCTCTTCTGTGTAGGTTCGATTCCTACTTTTCTAAGGTTTTAGGTCTTAGGAAATGAGAGGGTTAGTGTACCTCTATGTTCACTTTATCATAGTGACCCTTTGCATTCAGGCACATTTCCTTAAGCAAGGAGGTAGCCCTGCGTAGGAGGTTGGTATGCTAATGTGCCAGAGGCAAAGTGCTAGCGTTAGGGGGAGGAAGTTTTTTCAGAGGAGGTGCATGAGTTGGTCGTAGCGGAAGCGTGGATAAGAGGCGCGGATTCATAGGAAACCAGAAGAGAGGAGTAGGATTTTTGTTGCTAGGGTTACTGTAAATAGTTGTGGGGGTAGGCTTAGTGAGCTTGGGTTTAGGAATAGGATTGTGGTTAGGGTGTTTATTAGTATGATGTTTGCGTATTCGGCTAGGAAGAATAGGGCGAATGGCCCTGCTGCGTATTCTACGTTAAAACCTGAGACTAGTTCGGATTCTCCTTCTGTAAGGTCGAAGGGGGCTCGGTTTGTTTCGGCTAGGGTAGAGATGTATCATATTATTGTGAGGGGTCAAGAGGAGAAGATGAGGTAGAGCGGTTCTTGGGTAGTAGAAAGGGTATGTAGGGTATAGTTACCGCTTAGGAGAATTACGGACAATAGGATGATAGCCAGTGTGACTTCGTAAGAGATAGTCTGTGCTACTGCTCGAAGAGCCCCAATTAGTGCATATTTTGAGTTGGAAGCTCATCCGGATCATAGGATTGAGTATACTGCCAAGCTTGATATGGCTAGGAGGAATAGTAGTCCAAGATTTAAGTCGGCAAGGGAGAAGGGAAGGGGGAGGGGGATTCAAATGGTTAGTGCCAGGAGGAGAGCTAGTATGGGGGTTATAGTGAAGAGAAGAGGGGAGGAGGTAGACGGGCGGATGGGTTCTTTGATAAATAGTTTTACGCCGTCAGCTACTGGCTGTAGTAGTCCGAATGGTCCTACGATATTTGGGCCTTTTCGAGCCTGTATGTAACTTAAGACTTTTCGTTCTACTAGTGTAAGAAAGGCTACTGCGATTAGAATCGGGATTGCGTAGGACAGGGTTATAGTAAGGTAGGTTAGGGCGGATGGCTTGGTCATAGAGGGTGTGGCTAGGGAGAGGACTTGAACCTCTGGGTAAAGGGCTTAAGCCTTTTGCATTTGCCGGGCTCTGCCACGCTAGCGACCCTTTTTTAGGGCTTAGGATTTATGTGGGAATTCCTTTTATAATTTAGTTGGGGTCATTATTTGAGGAGAAGGCGTGCTTATGGTATTGGCCTTACTTTCCCGGTCCTTTCGTACTGGGGGAAGTATTTCATAGATAGAAACCGACCTGGATTGCTCCGGTCTGAACTCAGATCACGTAGGACTGTTAATCGTTGAACAAACGAACCCTTAATAGCGGCTGCACCATTAGGATGTCCTGATCCAACATCGAGGTCGTAAACCTCTCCGTCGATAGGGGCTCTTAGGAGAGATTGCGCTGTTATCCCTGGGGTAGCTTGGTCCATTAATCAATGTTTATTGGGTCTGGTCACTATTAGTACGTTGAGAGGTTACTCTTGGTTAAGGGGTGTGGCCTTGTTTTTGGAGGTTTTTCTTTTCTCCAAGGTCGCCCCAACCGAAAAATGCGGGCCAGTAGTTTGGGTATTTGGTTGTGGTCCTGGTAGGAGTGTGCTTATATGTGGTGGCTGCTGATTTTTAAGTTCCACAGGGTCTTCTCGTCTTATGTGCCTATTCCTGCTTTTGCACAGGAAGATCAATTTCACTGACCATCTGTAAGAGACAGTTAAGGCCTCGTTTAGCCGTTCATACTAGTCCCGATTTATGGGACAATTGATTGCGCTACCTTCGCACGGTTAGGATACCGCGGCCGTTAAACTAGTGGTCACTGGGCAGGCATCACCTTCAATACTTGGCTTGCTGAAGGCTATGTTTTTGGTAAACAGTCGGGTCTTAGGTTTGCCTAGTTCCTTTTACAGATTTTGGTCTTTCTAGTAGGCGCTCCTGAGTTGGGGTAACAGGGTGGTTTTAATGTTTGCACTTGTTAGGATTGTAGCATTAATTAAGTACTGTTAATAATGTAGGGATGTAAGTTTGCGCTTGAGAGGTGGATAATCCTAGTTACTCATTCTAGCATTGATTCTCCTATTATGATAGATTGGCCTGTTAGTGGGGAGGGACTCATATTGTTTATATATTTTTAGGAAGGGAGCTTTGACGCACTCTTTGTTGGTGGCTGCTTAAAGGCCAACAGACTAGGGAAGATGGGTTATATTATCCGCTGTAAGAGGTTGTATCCTTATTTTAAAGGAGCTGTTCCTCCTTTAAATTACTCTTAATTCGCTACGTGCGAGGGTTAGTTAGGGTCCTTGGAGGGGAATTAAGGGTGAACTTAGATTCGTTTTACAGGCAACCAGCTATCACCCAGCTCGGTTGGCTTTTCACCTCTACTAGTAGGTCGTCCCACTCTTTTGCTACAGAGACGGGTTCGCTCGGGGGTAGCTGCCTACAAGTAGCTCGCTTGGGTTTCGGGAGGGCAAGCTTAAATTCGTTTTGCTTGGTTATTCTTGCTAAACCATGATGCAAGAGGTACAAGGGCTTATCTTTGCTGTGTGTTGCTTGGGGTTTCATTATTATTTCATCTTTCCCTTACGGTACAGAATCTCTATTGCACTGGAGGAGCTTTTCTATCACCTATACTAAGCTAAAGAGAATGTTTTAGTTTGTGGGTGGGGGTAATTTTTAGTTAACGGGTAAATGACTGGTTAGGCTAGAGTTTGGCTTCAGGACGACCTAGGAAGTGGAAGGTATCTTTCAGGTGTAAGCTGAGTGCTTTGTATTATAGCTACGCCCTGATATTCTAAGTGCACCTTCCGGTACACTTACCTTGTTACGACTTGCCTCATCTTTGGCATATTAAGTCATTAGCTATGGGAGTTATAGCCTGCGAGGAGGGTGACGGGCGGTATGTACGTGCCTCAGGGCCAGCTTAAATAGGGCTTTATTATCCTAATTTACTGCTAAATCCGCCTTCGGGGGGTTATTTCATACCCCCTTCCGTATGGTTTTCTATCTTAGAAAATGTAGCCCATTTCTTCCACTTCGTGAGCTATACCTTGACCTGTCTTTTTAGCGGGTGCAGCTATTGAGCCCACTATTAGGCTTTCAGAGGAGGTGGGCTGGCGACGGCGGTATGTAGGCTGTTTGGGCTAGGAGTGGTGGGGTGTAGCGTGGGTTATCGATTACAGAACAGGCTCCTCTAGGTGGGTTTGGGGCACCGCCAAGTCCTTAGAGTTTTAAGCGTTTGTGCTCGTAGTTCTCAGGCGAATACTTTGGTAAGGTAAGTATTAAGATTTAGGGCCAGGCATAGTGGGGTATCTAATCCCAGTTTGAGCCCTGGCTTTCGCGGGGTTTAGTCAGTCGGTGGGAGCTAGGGTCGTTTTAGGGATGGCTTTAGAGCGCATCTTGGGCTTATGACAGCTTAGTTGCGATTTAACCCTAGGTGCTTAGATAGTAAGTACCCGCTCTTTACGCCGCATGCTGTTAGCTTGGGTCTCTTGTATGGCCGCGGTGGCTGGCACAAGATTTACCAACCCTGAAGTGTGCTATAGCTAAGTCAAGTTTACACTTATTGCTTAATGTTAATTACTGCTGAGTACCCGTGGGGGTGTGGCTGAGCAAGGCGTCTTGGGCTACAGTTGAGTGGGTGTGCCTGATGCCAGCTCCTGTCATCTTAGTAAGAGATTGAGGGCATTTACACTGGAGTGCGGATACTTGCATGTATATACCTAGCACGAGTTAACAGTAAGGTTAGGACTAAGTCTTTTTGTCCATGGGCGACGTGTAGTGGCCATCTTGGCATCTTCAGTGCCATGCTTTGCCATAAGCTACGGGGAC